TTTCAATTGGTCTACAGTGTCATTGTAGAGAATCCCTGTCTTGTTTTCCACATCTTTATTTCCTACATTGATATACACAAACTATCTTATCATTTCTTCCTTCTTCCTTTTGTTCTCATATATCATATAACAAACATATAATATGGTAAAAGACTTATATAAAGTATGAAATAAATATGAAATCTACCACAAAAAATTAATATTTTTTAGGAATTTAAGGCGGAAATGGACGTATTTTTTTCTTTTAATAAACATCTATTTTGTACATTTCAATTTGAATTAGGAACTCCGCGTACAAGTGGTAAGTCATTAACTACATATACACATCCGGTCATATATGTATTACCATTATGTATTACAAATTACAATAAAATTACAATAACGAATACAGAAAGAGGAGTTTTTAAAATGCGAGATCTAAAAACATATCTCTCCGTGGCACCGGTAGTAAGTACTCTATGGTTCGGGTCTTTAGCAGGTTTATTGATAGAGATCAATCGTTTTTTTCCGGATGCGTTGATATTCCCCTTTTTTTCATTCTAGCTATTGATATGGGAAGGGGGAAGAAGATTAGAGATACAATCAAATATCTGTAACTAATCCCTACCCCTCCCTTCTTTTTTTCTTTGTTTTTTCTTTTTTTCTTTTTTTACTTATTCTTTCTAAAAAAAAAAAAAAAAAACAAAGAAAAAGCGGTTTCACCCTCAGTGAAACTATGAACTCGGGCTCAGGCTCAAATTAAATTAATAATAGAATGGAAATGCGGTGGTTGGGGCAACAATATCATACAAGATACTTAACTGAAAATGAAATACTGTACGGCAATTTAAAATTAGAAATATAGTTAGAAATAATTATATTACTTATTATTTATTACTATATTGATTGCAACAAAATAGTTCTTTCATAATTTGATTTCGAGTTACCTGCTTCTATTTTTGTGTCCTTTCTTCTTCCTTGCTTCGGGTCGGAAAATTAAAGAATTGAGTGAATCAAAAACCAAAGGAGGTTCATGGCTAAGGGTAAAGATGTCCGAGTAACGGTTGTTTTGGAATGTACCAGTTGTGTTCGAAATCGTGTTAATAAGGAATCAATGGGCATTTCCAGATATATTACTCAAAAGAATCGACACAATACGCCTAGTCGATTGGAATTGAGAAAATTCTGTCCCTGTTGTTACAAACATACGATTCATGGGGAGATAAAGAAATAGATCGAACCGATCGCTCGTGTGTCAGTCTTCCAAGGAAGATGAAAAATTACATATTATATATAACAATATATATATAATTTATTTCAATTTATTTTGTAATTTATTTAAATATAAAAAAATAAATAGAAAAAAACCAAATCCTATTTCGATCGGATCAAAGATGATGTAGAATTAAGAAATAGGATTGGGATTTTCAGGATAAGGAATAAACAAACCATGGATAAATCCAAGCGAATCTTTCTTAAATCTAAGCGATCTTTTCGTAGGCGTTTGCCTCCGATCCAATCGGGGGATCGAATTGATTATAGAAACATGAGTTTAATTAGTCGATTTATTAGCGAACAAGGAAAAATATTATCTAGACGGGTGAATAGATTGACCTTAAAACAACAACGATTAATTACTATTGCTATAAAACAAGCTCGTATTTTATCTCCGTTACCTTTTCTTAATAATGAGAAACAATTTGAAAGAAGCGAGTCAACCGCTAGAGCTGCTGGTCTTAGAACCAGAAAAAAATAGGTTGACTCTTCAATTGAATTGAATCAAAATAAAATTCCAATCCAAACTCAAATGCGGATTGACGTTTTTTTTTTGTTCGAAAAATCGTAAAATCGAAATGTCCTGTCGTAAGAAAAAAAAATGTGAGAAGAGAAATAAATATTTTTTATTTAACGGCTTTCTTCATTTTGATGACTTTATCATATTTTATCATACTAATTTCTACTCTACCTTCCCAGAGTTCATTCTCCAGGGAACTCCATTTAAACTATTCCAACGGATTCCTGCCAATCTCTTTATTTTATGATCTCATTGGAAATCATATAAAGACAACTCTTATTTAATATAGCTATTTGTGCAAGTATTTTACGATTAAGAAGTAACTGTCTCTTGTACAGATTGTGTATAAATTTACTATAACTGAAGTATACTTTATTCTCGCGAATTACTGCATTTATCCGAGTGATCCACAACCGACGAAAATCTCTCTTTTGTCTACCTCTATCCCGATGAGCCGAAACCAAAGCTCTTATTTTCTGTTGAGTAATAGTACGAGTAAGTCTTGAATGAGCCCCTCGAAAGGTTGATGCAAATAAACGAATTTTTGTTCTACGTCTTCGAGCTATATACCCTCGTTTAATTCTGGTCATTGAATAAATGAAACTTTGATGAATAACTAATCGATTTCCTTTCTTTCAGTTATTCCCTTCCCGTATCCTAGTCTATTAATAACAAAACGGATTCTTCCAATGTATAAAATTTAAATTCCAATGGCTTTTGCTACTATAACCTTCCCGACCACGATTTTTTTTTTTTTTCTAGGTGAAATGCCTAGAAAAAAATTGTATTGATATTAGGTATCAAAAACACATAAAAGTAGTAAATATAAATGGATATAGTGGGTTCCATCGTTTCTATGGTTACTTCTTAAACGGTGAGGTCCTCTCTATACACCGGAGCCCTTCTTTCATTTAATCAATGTTATTGTTAACTTGTACAGTTCACACTCTTTGGCTCTACCCATAATTATCCAGTACGAGGTCTTTCACAATGAGATCTACTTATACAGTAACGGTATTTAATTATGAAGATTTGCTGAGTAGCTGACCCTGTTAGTCCGTTCTTGCAAGAGTAAGGCATAATTTTTATGCTTTTTAAAATAGTATTTCCCCTGCTTAATGGATATCATTTGCTATCAATGGAGAATTCTTTCTCATCTTAAATTTAAAACGGAGTTGATTGGATTTGCACCAACGGAAACCATACATTTGATACCACAATAGAAGGATAGATCTTTTTGATTTTTAGATATTGAATGGAGTTCTTCCATTCTAGTCTATTCACTGGTACTGATCGTTGATACTGGATCAATTGTTTTCTTTCTTTTGTCCTAGCCCATGATCTGAACGAGTCGCACATACACCCTAGTACATGTTCCTCGTCGCTGAGGACATCCCCCAAGAGCGGGGGATTTCGTGACATTTCTGATTGGCTGTCTTGTGTTTCTAATAAGTTGTTTAATAGTTGGCATATTGAATCATATACATAATGGGCTGGTTTAGATCGATCTTAACCGGATGATTATGAATTATTTTATTTCTATATTAATAGATTAATGAATAGAATATTAAATCCGGTAAGAAGATAAAATCTCAAATCACCAATTCGTCTGAAATTTTTGTTATTTTTTCTTTTTTATTCAGTCGCTACAAGATCAACAATTCCATGAGCTTGGGCTTCTGTTGCTGACATAAAAACATCTCTTTCCATATCTTCGGATACAACCCATAAGGGTTTGCCTGTCCTTTGTACATAAACCCTTGTGACGGTTTCGCGCAGCTTCAAAAGTTCTTCCGCTTCCAAGATAAATTCTCCCGTCTGTGCCTCATAAAAAGAACTAGCAGGTTGATGGATCATTACCCTGATGATATAACATAATAAATGTTTATTCTATCTCGCATGATGATAAGGTGAAGAGATAAAGAATAATAAAATATATATATTGAACAACCGTACAGGCATCTTTTACGCATTGCATACGGCTCTATAATGGAATTCGTTTTTACCTTACTTAAATATCAAATAAATTAAATATAGGGTCTATCAGACTCGGGTTGGTAAATGATCCAATAACCACCCTTCTTTTTGTTTTTGGAGTAGTTCAAAAAAAAAAATACTATGATGGCTCCGTTGCTTTATATATTTATTTCGTCTGTTATTTAGCAATCCCAAAGTTTCTTTTTTTTTTTTTTTTCAAATAAAAAAACAAGATTTTTTTTATTTTCATATTCTTTCATAACCTAAATATTGTTAAGAGCCTCCCGGCGTGAAAACAAAAAAGTTTGTGACGCTGAAATAGGCCTCCCGATAGATTAGATAAAATCGGAAATACCTTTTATCTCATACTACTCTTTCGATACATAATTTAAGGGTTAAAAAAATTTATCATATCGAATTCGAAGTGCCATGCTATTATTACTTAATATTCATATTTCATATAGCGCGAAGGCATAGTCTTCTTTTTTCTCTCAAATCAAATAAAAAACTCATTGGCGCCAAGCGTGAGGGAATGCTAGACGTTTGGTAATTTCTCCTCCGACCAGAATAAACGATCCCATTGAAGCGGCTAATCCCATGCATATTGTCTGTATATCTGGTCGCACAAATTGCATAGTATCATAAATAGCTACTCCGGGTATTACCCATCCGCCAGGAGAATTTATAAACAAATATAGATCTTTGGTATCATCCTCTATACTGAGATATACCATAAGACCAATAAGTTGATTCGAGATCTCGCTATCAACCCCTTGGCCTAAAAAAAGTAATCTTTCTCGATAAAGTCGGTTGATTGGGATAAAGTTGTATCCCTTAGAAACCGTACATGCACCTTTTGATGCATACGGTTCAACAAAAATAACGAAAAAAAAAAAAAGAATCAATGTGTAGATGTAGATTCTAGCTCTTTCTTTTTTTTTTTTTTTCATACCAGGCTTTTAACTTATAAAAAGGGGCTTTTATTTCATTTTTCAAAAAAGATGGGTTTTGGCCTGTTTTGTTTATCTATAAAAAAAAATTACTAAATTTATCTAACTAACTTTTCATTGATGTATTGTTTCATCGAGATACAATCTCAATCGCGATGTAATTTTCTTGTTCCTGAATGGGCTTCTTCAATTTTTTTAGGTTTATGCTCTACTCCGAGTAAAGATCCGCCCGATTTGGATTTGCACATATATGACAAATGCCCCAATACCACGTCCTTTTGCTACGACTTCCTTTTTACAATTTATTTCATGTCTTACAACAGATATTCAATGCATTCATCATATTACTCGATTGATTAACAGTTTGAGATCACTTCTATTATAAATATATAAAGAAATAGAATATGATAGAAATAGTAATCATAAATAGATTTATTACCGGTTTTTTTCTAAACGGAGCCTGGATACTTCATTTTATTGGCCTAACCAAGATAACCATAAATTATTCTAATTGATAATATTAATCTGTATACCCTCCCGAAAAAATGGATCTAATTGAACTTCACGCTCCAAATTTTTGATAATTCAATCAATCTTTCTTGGGCGAAGGGGAGGATATCTCGATCGGGGAAGAGAATGGGGAAATACCATATGACCCAATATATCTGACAAGTCGCACTATACGTCAATCCACAATGCATCTTCCTCTCCAGGACTTCGAAAAGGTACTCTTGGAACACCAATAGGCATTAAATAAAAGAAAAATTAAGTACTATATCTCACTTTGATGTGAAAGCGTAACAATGGATTTAGTGTCCTACTAATATTGGCCTTTATCATATTTTATCCATAGATTGACTAAGTTCATAAAAAAAGATAAAGAAGACAAAATGAATAAAGGAAAATTATTACAAATAAGTCCTTTGAATGATGAACAAATATATATATACATTCACTCATATAAAATGGTATCAACCCCCTACCATTGCGTATTGGTACTTATCGGGTGTAGAATAGATCTGCTTCTTTTTGTTCCTACGAACAAAATAGTTTCATTATTACTAAAAGTAATTGAAAAGAATCAAACAAATCAAACAAATATTAATTCTTTCCCCAAGATAATCCACTAAAAAGAGGGTCCACAGCATAGTTTTTTCCAATGCAATAAAGTTACATTGTGTCTATTTTTCATTGATAAAGGGGTATTTCCATGGGTTTGCCTTGGTATCGTGTTCATACCGTCGTATTGAATGATCCCGGTCGTTTGATTTCTGTCCATATAATGCATACAGCTCTGGTTGCTGGTTGGGCCGGTTCGATGGCTCTATACGAATTAGCAGTTTTTGATCCTTCTGATCCTGTCCTTGATCCAATGTGGAGACAGGGTATGTTCGTTATACCCTTCATGACTCGTTTAGGAATAACCAATTCATGGGGCGGTTGGAGTATCACAGGGGGTACTGTAACGAATCCGGGTATTTGGAGTTACGAAGGTGTGGCCGGGGCACATATTGTGTTTTCGGGCTTGTGCTTTTTGGCAGCTATCTGGCATTGGGTGTATTGGGATCTAGAAATATTTACTGATGAACGTACAGGAAAACCCTCTTTGGATTTGCCTAAGATCTTTGGAATTCATTTATTTCTATCAGGGGTGGCTTGCTTTGGTTTTGGTGCATTTCATGTAACAGGATTGTATGGTCCTGGAATATGGGTGTCCGATCCTTATGGACTAACTGGAAGGGTACAATCCGTAAATCCAGCGTGGGGTGTGGAGGGTTTTGATCCTTTTGTTCCGGGAGGAATAGCCTCTCATCATATTGCAGCAGGGACCTTGGGCATATTGGCGGGTCTATTCCATCTTAGTGTACGTCCACCTCAACGCCTATACAAAGGATTACGTATGGGAAATATTGAAACCGTCCTTTCCAGTAGTATTGCTGCTGTCTTTTTTGCCGCTTTTGTAGTTGCTGGAACTATGTGGTATGGTTCAGCAACTACCCCGATTGAATTATTTGGCCCCACTCGTTATCAATGGGATCAAGGATACTTCCAACAAGAAATATATCGAAGAATTGGTGCTGGGTTGGCTGAAAATCAAAGTTTATCTGAAGCTTGGTCTAAAATTCCCGAAAAACTAGCTTTTTATGATTACATCGGCAATAATCCGGCAAAGGGGGGGTTATTCAGAGCGGGCTCAATGGACAACGGGGATGGAATAGCTGTTGGGTGGTTAGGACATCCTATCTTTAGAGATAAAGAGGGGCGCGAACTTTTTGTACGTCGTATGCCTACTTTTTTTGAAACATTTCCGGTTGTTTTGGTAGACGGAGACGGAATTGTTAGAGCCGATGTTCCTTTTAGAAGGGCGGAATCTAAATATAGTGTCGAACAAGTAGGTGTAACTGTCGAGTTCTATGGCGGCGAACTCAACGGAGTCAGTTATAGCGATCCCGCTACTGTGAAAAAATATGCTAGACGTGCTCAATTGGGTGAGATTTTTGAATTAGATCGTGCTACTTTGAAATCCGATGGTGTTTTTCGTAGCAGTCCACGGGGTTGGTTTACTTTTGGACATGCTTCGTTTGCTTTGCTCTTCTTCTTCGGACACATTTGGCATGGTGCTAGAACCTTGTTTCGAGATGTTTTTGCTGGTATTGATCCAGATTTAGATGCTCAAGTGGAATTTGGAGCATTCCAAAAACTTGGAGATCCAACTACAAGAAGACAAGTAGTCTGATACAATATGCTTTGTTACTTGTTACTTTTCATTTTTATTTTATTTTTGTGATTTTTAGATGGGGTACCAGATAAATCTTGATTTGAATCACTGCCTTTTCTTTGACTCTTGTTCTTTATTTATCCGGGAGACGATCCCAAATAAACAGGTATGGAAGCTATAATTGTAAACCACGATCGAATCTATGGAAGCATTGGTTTATACATTCCTTTTAGTCTCAACTCTAGGAATAATTTTTTTCGCTATCTTTTTTCGAGAACCGCCTAAAGTTCCAACTAAAAAGGTGAAATGATTTGTCATTATCTCAATTGAAGTACGGATCCTCCCAATATTGGGAGGATCCGTACTTCAACTAGTCCCCGTGTTCCTCGAATGGATCTCTTAGTTGTTGAGAGGGTTGCCCAAAAGCAGTATATAAGGCGTACCCAGTAAAACTTACAAGTAAACCAGATAAAAAGATGGCAACTAGGGTTGCTGTTTCCATGATTATATAGTTTTAAGACATTATAAAGTTTTAAGACCACAATGGATCTATGATAAGATCATTTATTTACAACGGAATGGTATACAAAGTCAACAGATCTTACTGAATATAAAATATTATGGCTACACAAACCGTTGAAGGTAGTTCTAGATCTGGCCGCCCAAAACGAACTAATGCGGGGAGTTTATTGAAACCATTGAATTCAGAATATGGTAAAGTAGCTCCTGGGTGGGGAACTACTCCTTTGATGGGTCTCGCAATGGCTCTATTCGCGATATTCCTATCTATTATTTTGGAGATTTATAATTCTTCCATTTTACTGGATGGAATTTCAATGAATTAGATTCACAAGAACCATTAACTGGCTTTTTCAATACAAAGTGAAGCGTTTAGGTTTCTGATTTTTATCCCATTCTATTTTGGTAGTTTGACCGTGGAATTTCTTTGTTTCTGTATTTCCGGAATATGAGTGTGTGACTTGGTATAAATGATCCTATGGATAGTACAGAGAATGGGTCTGTCATCTTGATAGAGATGGTTTTACTTCGTCGGATATTCATTCTAGTATCTGGAGCACGGAATCTATGAAATAGATTACTATTAGAACTATGATTCATACTTAAAAGTCAGACCTCGTGTCCGGACTTCAAAAAATTTTTTCAAAGAGTTAGAAGTTATAAATAGAAATTTTTTTATTCTTTCAAACTTTCGTTTATGCTTATTTTGATCAAAGGACAAAACAAAGGTTTCTTTGGTTTGGATTTTTAGTCATTATATCTATTCATTGAATAAGTGATGATCCAATGGTTCTTACTCAGGGAATTTTGGGACTTAGACTTAGTTTGAAAGGGTTTTATTGAATCATCGTGGTTTTAGTATGAATCTGAGGTTTTAATCAATTCATAGGGTCTTAACAAGAGAATTCCTATCAATAATAACGAAAACAGCAGTAAAGCCGCATTACACATAAATAACACCAAAGAAAATAGGTAAATAGAAGATTCAAGAGGCCTATAACGATCAATATATAGACGAATGAGCCGACTTGATTTTTTGGCATTATAACCACAAAGAAGAGCTTTCGGATTTTTATTCTTTAGTATCTTCAAAAAAAAATTGAATCATAAATCATAGAATTAATAAATTTCAAACTTTATATTACACACATCCGTTAGAACTAGTATTTGGGTGTTTCTGTTTGAGCCGTACGAGATGAAATTTTCATATACGGTTCTCCGGGGGGGTCCCCTTGATTTACCTATCTCAATAAAATCTATGATTGGTTCGAAGAACGTCTTGAGATTCAGGCAATTGCCGATGATATAACTAGTAAATATGTTCCTCCTCACGTCAACATATTTTATTGTCTAGGGGGAATTACGCTTACTTGTTTTTTAGTACAAGTAGCTACCGGGTTTGCTATGACTTTTTATTATCGTCCGACCGTTACGGAGGCCTTTGCTTCTGTTCAATATATAATGACTGAAGCTAATTTTGGTTGGTTAATCCGATCAGTTCATCGATGGTCGGCAAGTATGATGGTCCTAATGATGATCCTGCACGTATTTCGCGTGTATCTCACCGGCGGCTTTAAAAAACCTCGTGAATTGACTTGGGTTACAGGTGTGGTTTTGGGTGTATTGACCGCATCTTTTGGTGTAACTGGTTATTCCTTACCTCGGGACCAAATTGGTTATTGGGCAGTAAAAATTGTAACAGGCGTACCAGACGCTATTCCTGTAATAGGCTCGCCTCTGGTAGAGTTATTACGCGGAAGTGCTAGTGTAGGACAATCCACTTTGACTCGTTTTTATAGTTTACACACTTTTGTATTACCTCTTCTTACCGCCGTATTTATGTTAATGCACTTCCCAATGATACGTAAGCAAGGTATTTCTGGTCCTTTATAAAGAATATATACCATCTTGTAATCAATCATCTATCACTTGGGGTAGGAACACTAGTATTTCATTGCTACAAATATGGATTATTGAAAAAAAAATAAGACATGTATTGGGATATTTCTCTTCAACTCTACAAAAATGTATTATTTTTTTGACACTCATAGTTGAAGTGAA